TTTGGCCCATTCCTCGAAAGAAGTTTTTACGGGATCCCTATCTACCAAAATTTTGACTTCTGGTTCCGGCGAACGAATAATCATTGAGTCCTCCTCTTTCCGGACAACACATACAAAGAAACCCGCCAACAGTCAAGTAATTAGTGAACCTATGAGAGATGTTTATAATTAGTTTCTTTATCTTCTATCTCCCATGGATTTGATTTAGTTATTCACTAGAGCAATTATGATCTGGAAGTCGATCCGGGGCAAGTGTTCGGATCTATTATGACATAGTCATGGGGCGCTCAACGGACCTTTTTGATCTTATAAAAAATTTTCCGGGCTTTAAATTGGTGGAAAAACTCTTTTTTTTGTGCAACCTAGTGTATTTATTAATATCTCAGTTAATATCTCAGTTAGATAATATCTCAGTTAGAAGTTCCTAGATGGTGCTACGTCTTCCATGGATGACAGGGAACATATTAATTATTTACTCGATTCTGAACTTAATTATTACTCTATTCGAAATTACATAGACAGTTAGTGGCCATTCCTAATTCCTAATGCAATATTCCAGTATCTATCTTTTTAGTCATTCAAAAGTGAGTTTTAATAGCAGAGCCGAAAAAGAAAGATATATATTATCTACTCTATCTGCGTATCGTTTATACCCACAAAATACCAGAGGAAATAGAAAAAGATCTTCGAAAGGAAAGGATATAATGAAATTCTTTGATTGTTTTTTCTCCAAAAAGGATCTATTTTATTTTACTGATGGGGCCAACAAACAGTTAATTATAAAAATAAAAAAATAAAAAGAAAGAGTGCTCTTATTCGAAACGTCTCGTGATCTTCAACCAATTTTGCGCTTCAATATAATTACCAGGCGTAAGCGCTATAGCTTGTTTCCAATACTCAGCGGCTTGATCGAACCAAGCCTCCGCAATTTCAGAATCGCCCTGCCGAATGGCCTGTTCTCCTCGGTCGGAATAGGTGGGTCAATTCCTTTCCTTAGAACCGTACTTGAGAGTTTCCTACCTCATACGGCTCAGCATTCAATCCTTGCGGTGCCAAATTTTTTTTTTATTAACCCTATCTAATTGGATGAAATTTCTGCTAGATCTATCCCATTTTTTCTCGGGGTAACTAAAAGAGGTTAATTACATAAGTTTCAAACTTGAATATTGATTACTAATCATTTTTTTAGTTTTATCTTTTCTCCCACTTTCAAAAGAATAAAGCATAAGCATTTCCACTCGTGCTAGAATTTTCTGAAAGTTAACTATCTCGGTTTCATAGAGAAATGAATATAGAATTTTTGAAAAAGACTTTTCTTCATAATAAAGAAAAAAAGACTTACTATCTTTGGGATCGGATACTACACCGCTGCTCAATCCCTTAGTGGATCAGCTTTATTACATAAGTTGATTCCTAACTTTTATCTTATATCATAATTTTATATCATAATATAAGTAAGTAAGCAGTTCTTATTGTATCGGCCAAAAACCTCCCTAATTGATCTTTACGGTGCTTTCTCTATCAATTAGATCTATTATCCATAGAATAAAGTATCTAGGCATATCTATTTCTTCATACTTCGACTTCTATGAAGAAGTTCCTTTCTTTGCTACAGCTGATAAAAATCGTTTTTTTTTTGAACGATGCATATGTAGAAAGCCCTTTTTCGAGTCATTTGTTCTAGTATTTATAGCGGATTCACTCTTTTATCTTTCCTTTTTTCTTTCTATAGTGGAGATAGTCGCACGTAATGACAGATCACAGCCATATTATTAAAAGCTTGTGGTAAGAACGGGTTTCGTTCTAGTGCCCGAAAATAATATTCCAAGGCTTTGGTATGTTCTCCATTACTTGTGTGGATAAGGCCTATGTTATAGAGTATATAGCTTCGATCATAGGGATCAATTTCTAATCGCATAGCTTCATAATAATTCTGTAAAGCTTCGGCATAATTTCCTTCGGATTGAGCCGACATCCGTTACGGTCGTCGTTCGATTCAAAGAATCTCCGTTCCAGAACCGTACGCGAGATTTCCACCTCATACGGCTCCTCCCTTATGTGCATAATGAGAATAATAGATGGAATCAAAACAAAAAAGATTGAAATATTCTCCTTATTGACTGAACGGGGCTAGTGTTTTTACAAGAAATCTCTAGCCAACCTTCCTGCAAAAGATTTTTTCTTAACATCAAATGTGTTGATACTATAAAAAAAAAAATGTTAACTTCAACAATTTCTTTGTCCCTCACGCCCCTGAATTTCCAGGAATTCCTCACTTCAACAGTCTTCGATGGTTATACGGGTATCAAAAATACGAACGAGATGGATGTTTGTTGGCCCAACCATTCTTCTTAATTCCGATCTCGATAAGGAAATGGGATAATTTATAACAAAGTTTTTGTGTTGTTGATTCCTAAGCGTAGTGCTTCTTCCCCTATGCCGCCTATTGGTACTAATTGGAGGAGGGTTGCCCTGCAATACATAACCCATGGATAGGTGT